CCAAAAGATGTTAATCGCAAATAAAAGGATTGTTTACGAATAAAAACAAATAAAAATTCGCATTCAAACACATAAAAATTGTATAGGAACCGAAATAGTCTTTTATTTTCTTTTGAAAAAACGAAAATGGATTTCTTCTGAGTAATGAGAAGACTATTCCAATTATGATATTCGTGAAGAAAGAATCGCAATAAATGCAAAAAGGGAACATCTTGAATCCAGCATTGAAGAATTTGAACCAAGATTTCCATATGGATAGGATGAGGTATTAGTATATCTGAGACATAATTTAAATGCGATAATTTGTCCTCTAAAAAGGGAAAAATTGAATGAATTGATCGTAAATTATGATATTTTGGTATTTCTTTTTCTTTGAAATAAGATACTAATCGCAGCGAGAATGGAATTTCTACAATAATTGAAAAACTTTCTGATATCATTTGAGAATAAAAACGAGAATAAAAAAAATTGTTGTGGGTGTGCCCAACAAATCGATTTTGGTTAGAATCATTAACCAAAGAAATCAAAGATTTCTGTTGATAGATTCGAATAATTAAACGTTTTACAAGTGCTAAACTATATTTATTGCCATAACCAAAAACTTCCGCGGATTCGTAAAAAATTGAACCATTTAAACCATAATCATGAGCAAGTGCATAAATATACTCCTGAAAGAGTAGCGGATATAGGAAGTGTTGTTGCCGAGATCTATCCTTTTCTAAATATCCTTGTAATTCTTCCATTGACTTACATTTCTACTTGAACCAGAAACAATAGGCATTTCTTGAATTATCAAATTATACATAGTGCAATATGGTCAGAACAGGGTATGTATTATGTATGGAAAAAAATATATACCCCGGAAACAGGGAGTCCAATCAACAGATCTTTTTCCTCTCCCCTTCTATCCAATGGGTTTATCTTCGTTATAATTACCAGAGGGTCAAAAATCTTTTATTTTTACAACCCGATCGCTCTTTTGACTTTGGAACAAATTCTTTTTGTCAGTATACTGTTTCTTCTACACATTCGTTTCCAATCCATAATAGAGAAATAGTTAGGATTTATTAAAAAAGAAAAAAAAAAAAAGAATCAAAGGTCCATTCACGGGAGAACCCTTCCCCGCATCAGGCACTAATTTATTTTTAACATCTAATTAGATCGGGTAATTATTCAAATTAAGAATAGAAGCTCGTTACTTTTTTTTTTATCAGAATTGGAGCCGTAGGGCTCTATCCATTTATTCACTAGACCAACTGTAAATGTGAATTTCTTTTGCCCTCCTCCAAAAATCAAAACAAAATTTTGGAATGATCCGGTAAGGATCAACTCAAAATTCCACTCAAAAAAATAAGAATATAATAAGAAATTCCATTTTTTCTTATTATTACGACATGCTGTTTTTTCCATCCATTACCTTTCAGGATCTGTCGTGGTCTTATAGACTCTACCAAGAGTCTGGACGAATTCCTTGCTTCATCCAAATGTGTAAAAGATCATAGTCGCACTTAAAAGCCGAGTACTCTACCGTTGAGTTAGCAACCCAGATAAATATGATATGTAGATACGATCGAAATAAAAAAAATCAATTGAATTGCACTGTACAACTACGTCAAAACATTGAACTAATAAGAAATGAAATATAAAGGAAAGATTTTATGATCAATTATAAACATCAAAATAGCAAAATGAGCGGATCGAATTTTAAACAACAGATTCCCAATAGAAATGTCAAAATTTACATTTACAGACCGCCCCCTTTTCTCAAAATTTTTGATTTTTGTTAAGAAAATACATCTTGTATAACAGTAAATCCGGCAAACCCATTATTTGACTGAAGTAAAGGAAAAACCAATAGGGGTCGGAGTCGGAATAAACAGATCTATTTATCTACGATCGAATTATATTTGTTCGATACACCATTGTCAATATGAATGGAATGTTGAGAAAACAAATTCAATTAATTCAATTAAATTAATAAGTAAATCAAATAAGTATTTGTGTTGGATTGGCACAACAAGAAATAAAGTAAATTAAGTATAAATAGAACAAGAAAAGAGCAAATTGTGGGTAAATAATTACCAAAAATAGATACTAGTTACCCTTCCTTTTTTATTTAGAAATTTTGTTTTTTTTTCTTTACGAAGCTCTTTCTTTAAATAATTCTGCTTTCCTTAAAATATCATGAACAGTTCCTGTAGGTTGAGCACCTTTTTCAAGGAAATAACGAATAGCAGGAACGTTTAAATAAGTTTGATTCTGTATCGGATCGTAAAAACCCACTTTTTGAAGATCTCTCCCTTCTCGTCGGGATCGAGCATCAATTGCAACGATTCGATAGATCGCTCATTGGGATAGATGTAGATAAATAATACCCCCCCCCTAGAAACGTATAGGAGGTTTTCTCCTCATACGGCTCGAGAAAAATGATTCTAATATTTCTGTATATTCTGTATATAATGGCAAATAGATCCATAAAATAATGAATTAGACTATGATTTGAGTTGTTTTTTGTTCTTACTTACAGAAAAAAGAAATATCATTCGTACTCATAACTCAAGTTGGGTAATTTTGAAAAAGTTCGAAGGTAAATCCTTAGGCATTTCTTGAGTCGTCTCTAACCTCTCTTGTTTGTCTCGTCTCTATTTTTACTCCTCATTATAATAAAATAATAAAATTATTGAGACAATTGAAAATAGTGTTTCCTTGTTCCGGAATCCTTTCTCTTTGCTTTGTAAAATCATTGGGTTTAGACATTACTTCGGTGATCTTTACTCCTTTTTTTTCAAAATGGCAGCAACATACCTTTTGTTTTTTGTTATTTCTTTCTGTGGAAAGATAATACGAACGATTGATTCCCTTGTAATATAATACACTTTACATTTTAATCGAAAAGTTTTACTTTACCAATTCCAACAAGTTGACTTTTTTTATTTCATTTCAAACTTGTTCAAATTTTAACCCTTTGATTTCAATTTCTATATTGAGGATATACTTACAAAGTTGGTCTAACTTATTAATTGTTACTAACCCTAGATTCTTCCCCCGATAAATTAATCAATACTTTTTGCTCGAGCTCCATCATGTACTATTCCTTTCCCATTTACGAACCCAACACAAATTAGGTTAGGTTCCGAGCAGGAACAGAACAAACTATGTCGATTCAAGAGCATCTTCATTCCTATAGAAAATGGTGGGTATAAGAATCCACAACGAATCATGTCCTTCAAGTCGCACGTTGCTTTCTACCACATCGTTTCAAACGAAGTTTTACCATAACAACATTCCTCTAATTAAAAATTGAATTTTGAACCGGTATGGAATTGATTCAATATGGAATCATGAATAGTCATTGGTTCAACGGTATATAATACTTTCTATGTATCTATGGATAGATAAATGGATAGATAAATAATTATCCGGAAAAGTCTTAGAAAGGTTTTATTAAAGTTATTTCACCCCATATTCTATCCTATGAATGAAACAGCTTTCTAAAAAAGAGGAATATACTTAAGTCTTATTTATATCTTCAACAGATCGTTCGGAATGGTGAATCATGAAAAAAAAGATCCTATTTTTCTCGAACAAATAAATTCGAAACCTCAAAAGAATGGCCCTTAATGGATTTCCAATTCCGGACCAAAATCAGTTATTAACCAAATATAAGCTAGTCCGATGACTCGAAAAGGTCGTAAGTTTCTCTATAATATAGATTTTTCACAATAGATTTTTCAGACTTCTTCAAGTACCAAGGTTCATAAAAATGAAGTCAAAATAAAAATTGTTTTTTGTTTTCATGAGTATGGAATAGAAAAGGTCTCGTGTAAGGTAAGATAAGATTAAAGTCGTTATTCTTTCTTTCATCTGAAAGAGAAAATCAGAATCAAGAATAACTCTAATCTTTTCGTATCCATCATATACAACGAACAGTTATTACCGGGGGTAATCATGGATATTTAAAGAATCACAGACCCTTTTGACTTAACCAAAGAGCCGCTATTACTGAAATAGAACAATACGATAACAATACATAATATATATTATAGGACTTGTTCATTTTATATTATACAGATTATACAGACGGATTTTTTTTACTTCTGGTTCAATAATCTTTCCACCAATTCCAATAAAGTCAAGCAAATGGAATATATAAATTTCCATCCATTTAATCGTTACATTACATTGATTTCCAATTATTCATTTGAATAAGATAAAATACAAAAAAAACGACATCTGGATCAACTCGTTTTTCCTATTTTTTCCCAGCTTTAGAAGTTTTAAGACGAACGATGAAAGAAATGAAATTCATACCAAAAACTACGTAATCTTTAGTCTCCACATAAAGTGGGGAATTGGGGTACACCGTTTATTTTCTTTAGGCTTTCCTTGGGGAATGGAATAGAAAAAAGGCCTTTTTTTTATTTCGATTCAGAATGCATCATGCGAGAATTCACATTTCATCGATATGGAACACAAAGTTTCCCTAAGTAACTTACTTCAATATGAATATGAGTAGTAGTACAAGTATACTCTGAATGGGAATGATACACCCCCAATTCTTTTTTGAATTAAGAATTCAAAGAAATATCTTTATTTCTACCCGTACACTCGATCACGTTTGTGAGAAACCAAACGAAAGAAAAGATATAATTCTTAGAATTATTCATATTTCTAGAATTCAGAACAAAAGGCGAGATCACATTATATCCAAATATCCAAAATGAAACAGAAAATTGTTAAAGAGAAGAATCTTTCGTTTCTGATGGAGACGATCTGGGACGGAAGGATTCGAACCTCCGAATAACGGGACCAAAACCCGTTGCCTTACCGCTTGGCCACGCCCCATTTAGATTTAGAATTTATATTCGACACTAATAAAGACTAATATTGGTATTGGTCATTCGTCAATCCCAACCAAAATACATATGAAATACATTGCTGCTAGGATTCAGCACATGGAAATATGGAATAAAAAAAAAATTATTGATCATTACATAAAATTCAATTAAGATATTGTATGAAACTCAAATTCCTTGTATTCTCATTTGAGAATGAAAGGAAAGATTTTAGATTTGGGAGAGTTCGAAGAAAAAGAAGGGTTTTTTGACCTCTCGTTTTTCCCTAAGAAAAAGAACTCAACCAAAATCAAATTTTCTAATCTACAAGAATGAAATGTTTCTTATGCTTAATATCTTTAATTTAATCTGTATCTGTCTTAATTCTACCCTCTATTCGAGTAGTTTTTTCTTCGGCAAATTGCCCGAGGCTTATGCCTTTTTCAATCCAATCGTAGATGTTATGCCTGTCATACCTGTACTATTTTTTCTCTTAGCCTTTGTTTGGCAAGCTGCCGTAAGTTTTCGATAAAATTTTTAATGCTCCGCTCATGATTTATCCGAAAAAAATTCGAAAAATTGATAAGATCAGATAAGTTTTACATTATGAACCCTCGATTCAAAAATCGAAATTCTTTTATATTGAATAACCGCAGTGACAAATTTGGATCAACTTATTTCCTCGTTCTGACCTTCCAGTAAACAAGGACTTTCTAAGGACCCCACAATACCAAATAATGGATATGGCCAAAAATTTTTGGTAATGAAGGAATCCGAATCTTTCTTTTCTTATTACAAATAAATTCGTGAAAATTACTTTTTTTTTCAAGAAAAGACTTCATTTGGGGGGTGTTATGTCAAAATAGTGTATATGATAAAAAATAGGCAATCTATTTCCTTTTTCCAAAAAAATAATCTTGGAGATTGTGTAATGCTTACTCTCAAACTCTTCGTTTACACAGTAGTGATATTTTTTGTTTCTCTCTTCATCTTTGGATTCTTATCTAACGATCCGGGCCGTAATCCCGGACGCGAGGAATAAAAAAAAAGGATTTTGAGTTTTTCTTTACTTTTTTATGTATTCCATACATTTACCTATTATGAAAAATCAGGGATTGAAATTGGAAAAATTTTGAAAGTCTGAAGTAATCAGAGGGGGCGGAGAGAGAGGGATTCGAACCCTCGGTACAAATAACTCGTACAACGGATTAGCAATCCGCCGCTTTAGTCCACTCAGCCATCTCTCCCAATTCAAAATTTTTCATTTTTTATGTGATGTGACACGTGAAGTAAAAAAGATTAAAAGAACCCTCGTTTTCTTTCTTTATTTTTATTATAATTATAAGTATAAGGATAAAATAACACTAATAATATATTCTAAATAAATATTCTATTAAAATAGATAAGATATCTACGAATTTGATCAATAATTCAATTCAGATAATGTAATGATTCGAAACGGATATCTTATCTCCAATAGAATAGATACAGAAAGAATACCTTACTTCTTTGATTACTTCTTTTATTTTGTAAGAAAGGTTCATTCCCCCGGCCTGGTTAAGTACTGGCCGGGCCATTACATTACTTCTGATGAATCATTTCATAGATCAAACGATTTAATTATTTTTGATTTGATATCAAATCAAAAATACTTGCTTGTTATTGAAGCAACAAGAAAGCCAATTTCCATCCCTATTCCTATGATAGAAGTGTCATTTATTAGTATTATTAACACCATGGAAATAATATACTATAGAATATGATATACTATATCATGTGATATACTATGGAATATGAAAGAATATGAATATTTTTCACCATTCTTATTAAGTATTTTAAGTTAAGATTTTTTTGTTATTAGTATTTTTTTCTCAATCTACTTAATTACTTAACTGGATAAAGAATACATACATATATTAAATATTAAACAATATTAAAAATGAAACACACATAGAATATATTCTAACATATATAACATACATATATAACATAACTCATTTATTTGTTCAAGGGACAAGCTTTATTTGAACATTTGAGATCCAATCGATCCGAATTCAAATTCATAAAATACGGCAGTTGAGGGGAAAGTTGAAAACAAAAAAAGAAATGCGGAATTCATCATTTCTATGGTCCAGCTTCAATAACTCCTTCGATTTAGGACTGTCAATAATGACTTACAGCAAGTGAAAAGTTATACTTTTCACTTTATTATTATATATTATAATAATATATTTATTATATTTTATATTCTATTTATATTCTAAATTTTTTATTTATTTATTTTTTATTTAAATAAAATATTTAAATAAAAAATAAACTTTCTGTTCTTCGCCTATTTTTTCAAATACCCCCGCCCCGGCGGGACGTAGTGTCAACGCTAGAATTTTCATGAGTCTGATGCTATCTTAATTGCATCTCATTCCTTTGTTCGACAAAAGGTATATCCATATATAATAATGGATATGTGGCGGGTATAGTTTAGTGGTAAAAGTGTGATTCGTTCGATTAATAACTTAAATAGTTAAGGGATCTTTCGGTTTTTTAATATTCCGATCAAAAAACTTTATTTCTTAAAAAGGTTTAATCCCTTTTCCTTCAATAGCATATTTGAAGAAGAATATACATTCTCGCGATTTGTATCCAAAGGTCAATTAGAAATTGAATA